TAAAAATCGTATCGATTCTTATCAAAGAAAGACAGGATTAACCGAGGCTGTTCAAACAGGCATAGGGCAACTAGACGGTATTAACGTAGCAATTGCGGTTATGGATTTTCAGTTTATGGGGGGTAGTATGGGATCCGTCGTCGGGGAGAAAATTACCCGTTTGATTGAATACGCTACTAAAGAATTTCTACCTCTTATTATAGTGTGTGCTTCCGGAGGGGCACGCATGCAAGAAGGAAGTTTGAGCTTGATGCAAATGGCTAAAATATCTTCTGCTTTATATGATTATCAATCAAATAAAAAGTTATTCTATGTACCAATCCTTACATCTCCTACTACCGGTGGGGTGACAGCTAGTTTTGGTATGTTGGGGGATATCATTATTGCTGAACCCAATGCCTACATTGCCTTTGCGGGTAAAAGAGTAATTGAACAAACACTGAATAAAACAGTACCCGACGGTTCACAAGCGGCTGAGTATTTATTCCAGAAGGGCTTATTCGATCTAATCGTACCACGTAATCCTTTAAAAAGCGTTCTGAGCGAGTTATTTCAACTCCACACTTTCTTTCCTTTGAATCAAAATTAAAACATTAAGTTCAATTTTTTTGAGCAAACAAGTAATTAGTTTATCGGAATCCAAGTCAAAATTAGACGAATGGGGTTTTCTTTGTTGACATAAGATCTAATTGTATAAAGAATCAAAAGTCACAGAAAATCGAAAATCCGCCCCCTTTTCTATATTCCTTTTTCTATATTCCTTATTATTGATTTGATCAAGAAGCCTCTATTAACAAGATAAAAGATGAAATTCTTATAATTAGGCAAAAAAAATATCTTCTTCTCGTCATATATAATTAAACTCTAGAAAATATAGAATTTTTTATCTTTCTATATCTTACGATAATCCTATTTTGACTAAGAATCCCTACTGGATGGGATTCTAACAAACCCCTCAATTCAATATAAATAGAATCTAAATAAGTAGAATCTAATTCATTTTTATTCATTTTTAAGAAACTTTTTGCTTAATAAATGAAATTCGAAGACAAGAGCAAAAAATGAATAAAATAAGATATCATCCATATCCTTTCAAATCCTTCATGTAGAAAGTACATTATATACTCACTTAGATAGATACTTATATCTATAGATATTAAGTAATAATAATTTCAATTTAGAATTATCAAATTATAATAAGTAAGATATCCTTATACTTATATATAATAAGATATATATTATATTATAAATTCTAAATAATAATAACAGGTACAAATAGTAAATCGAGGTACCCATTCTATGACAACTCTTAACTTTCCCTCTGTTTTGGTCCCTTTAGTAGGCCTAGTATTTCCGGCAATCGCAATGGCTTCTTTATTTCTTCATGTTCAAAAAAACAAGATTGTTTAGAGCCGATGGCACAAAATCTCATCTCTTTTTTTTTCAATTGACGTTTGTATCATAACACAGATATCCATTTAGCAAAATATGGTATAAATATGGTATAAGCGGCTTCCGCCGAAAAATTCTTATGTCTCCAGAAAATGCTATGTTCTAGCTATTTTCAAATAGACCCGAATCGGCGGATGGCTGAACTGTAACGTTGGTCTATCTATATGTATGTGGCTATCTTTAGTGAGATAATACGAAGGGTATGTTATTAGTTTAGATCTAACCAATTTAATGAATTACTCCTAAAGGTTCACATCAAACTAGTGCTAGTTGATGCGAGTTACTTCGGAAACAAACGGACTAAAGTCAAATTCATTTGGGGTATTCTCTCAATTCCAAAAAAGCAACGGGATCAAGTATGAGTTGTCGATCAGAACATATATGGATAGAACCTATAAAGGGGGCTCGAAAAACAAGTAATTTCTGCTGGGCTATTATCCTTTTTTTAGGTTCATTAGGATTCTTGTTGGTTGGAACCTCGAGTTATCTTGGTAGAAATTTGATATCTTTATTTCCGTCTCAGGAAATCGTTTTTTTTCCACAAGGAATTGTGATGTCTTTCTATGGGATCGCGGGTCTTTTTATTAGCTCCTATTTGTGGTGCACAATTTCGTGGAATGTAGGTAGTGGTTATGATCGATTTGATATAAAAGACGGAATAGTGTGTATCTTTCGTTGGGGATTTCCTGGAAAAAATCGTCGGGTCTTTCTCCGATTTCTTATAAAAGATATTCAATCCGTCAGAATAGAAGTTAAAGAGGGTATTTATGCTCGGCGTGTCCTTTATATGGATATCAGAGGCCAGGGAGCCATTCCATTGACTCGTACTGATGAGAATTTTACTCCGCGGGAAATGGAACAAAAAGCTGCTGAATTGGCCTATTTCTTGCGTGTACCAATTGAAGTATTTTAAGAAATGAGCCGATAAATGAATGCTTTCAGCAGGAGGGCAAAAACGCAAGAATCCTCTTTTTCTAGAACATAACTTAATTGAGGTTTCTTCAGAACATTCATTCGAGTCAAAGCAGACATATATGGAACAAGTATAAAAAAACTCTTTTGGGGATCTTTTATATATATCGAAATATCCACAACTCAATAAAAAAATAATAATAAACAAATCGAAATATCTCATAATCAACCATTTCGAAATAAGGAATCCCCCCTTTTTCATTGTTGGAATTGAGACTTTAGATTCAGATAGAGCATATCTTGTCATTTTTTCGACGCTTCTTTTTGTGCTCCTTAATGACCAAAAAATTGGATCTCTTATAATGATAACTAGCCAATTTCTGTCGTTTTTTGCCACTCATTTTTCACAATATTTTTCAGAAAATTCCCTCAATTATTCTATCCCTGACTATTCATAGTAAGTTAAAATTTTTCGAAATATTAGAGATTTTTATATAATGATAGAAAAGGAGTTCTTTCGTATCAAAATCTGAATAATATTCATATTCATTATTTAAATTTTCGGGGCATTCATCGAAAGGAGATATGTGCTTCAAATTTGACTATAGGGAAACAATATTTTTTGATTATTTATTCATTCGAATTTTTCGTCTATTTTTGTATTTTTTTCTAGATTCAAGGCCTAATTCAAGGCCTAACTACGAAATCACAAATAAAAAATAGTGAATAGATTCATAGGTTCGATAACTTGTAATAGAATTGATGCGTGAGAGAAATAAGAAATATTAGATTACATAGAGTTGACGAATGAGATGGGTTCATTAACAATTCACAGATGAAAAAATGGCAAAAAAGAAAGCATTCACTCCTCTTTTATATCTTGTATCTATCGTATTTTTGCCCTGGTGGATTTCTCTCTTATTTCAAAAAAGTCTGGAATCGTGGGTTACTAATTGGTGGAATACTAGGCAATCCGAAACTTTTTTGAATGATATTGAAGAAAAGAGTATTCTAGAAAAATTCATAGAATTAGAGGAACTCCTCTTCTTAGAGGAAATGATCAAGGAATACTCGGAGACACATCTACAAAACCTTCGTATAGGAATTCACAAAGAAACAATCCAATTAATCAAGATACAAAACGAGGGTCGTATTCATACGATTTTGCACTTCTCGACAAATATAATCTGTTTCATTATTCTAAGTGGTTATTCTATTTTGGGTAATAAAGAACTTGTTATTCTTAACTCTTGGGCCCAGGAATTCCTATATAACTTAAGTGACACAATAAAAGCTTTTTCTCTTCTTTTATTAACTGATTTATGTATCGGATTTCATTCGCCCCATGGTTGGGAATTGATGATTGGCTTTGTCTACAAGGATTTTGGATTTGTTCATAATGATCAAATTATATCTGGCCTTGTTTCCACTTTTCCAGTCATTCTAGATACAATTTTAAAATATTGGATTTTCCGTTATTTAAATCGTGTATCTCCGTCACTTGTAGTGATTTATCATTCAATGAATGACTGAAAAATGATCTACCTAATCCAATTATAATGTTTCTTACTTTGCAGTTGTACCATTGAAAATCCCTTTCTATTTCTACCCATCCCGGAGATTCATCCTATATTCCTATAGATTAATCGAGTCAAATTATTCCAGTAAATAACAGAATCGTGGATCCAGTAAATAACAGAATCGTGGATAGGAAACTCCATTAGTGACCTACCCCAATTTATTGTAGAAATTTTCGGGATCAATGATTGGACCATGCAAACTAGAAATACTTTTTCTTGGATAAAGGAACAGATTACTCGATCTATTTCCGCATCGCTCATGATATATATAATAACTCGTACATCCATTTCAAATGCATATCCCATTTTTGCACAGCAGGGTTATGAAAATCCACGAGAAGCGACTGGGCGTATTGTATGCGCCAATTGCCATTTAGCTAATAAACCAGTGGATATTGAGGTTCCGCAAGCGGTACTTCCCGATACTGTATTTGAAGCAGTTGTTCGAATTCCTTATGATACGCAACTGAAACAAGTTCTTGCTAATGGTAAAAAGGGAGGTTTGAATGTGGGGGCTGTTCTTATTTTACCAGAGGGTTTTGAATTAGCCCCTCCCGATCGTATTTCCCCCGAGATAAAAGAAAAGATGGGTAATTTGTCTTTTCAGAGCTATCGCCCCAATCAAAAAAATATTCTTGTCATAGGCCCTGTTCCTGGTCAGAAATATAGTGAAATCACCTTTCCTATTCTTTCCCCGGACCCCGCTACTAAGAAAGACATTCACTTCTTAAAATATCCTATATACGTAGGTGGAAACAGGGGAAGGGGCCAGATTTATCCTGACGGGAGCAAAAGTAACAATACAGTTTATAATGCTACAGCATCAGGTATAGTAAGCAAAATCCTACGAAAAGAAAAGGGGGGATACGAAATAACCATAGCGGATGCGTCGGATGGGCGTCAAGTGGTTGATATTATCCCTCCGGGGCCAGAACTTCTTGTTTCAGAAGGCGAATCTATCAAATTGGATCAACCGTTGACAAGTAATCCTAATGTAGGCGGATTTGGTCAGGGAGATGCAGAAATAGTACTTCAAGATCCATTACGTGTACAAGG